AGGGTTTCGTTTTTAGACTTTTCTAATAGTTCTAAACTAATAGAAGTAGCATTAATCAAATTTGCTTTTTCTCGCTCTATTTCAGAGTATCCATTCATTCGATACTCATCTGCTTCTAGTTCGACTTTCTGTAATCGAACCCGAGCTTTTTCGAGTTGCTCAACGGTCCCTCTACGTAATTCTTCCGAATTTCGAATAGTACTCAAGATCCTTTGTTTTCGATTATCTAATAAATCTTTTAATGAAAGTAGATTATCTTGCTATTAACTTTACATTACAACTTTTATGATCTCTTCCCGAACCAAACATGAATCTTTCGATTCATTTGGCTCTCACGCTCCTTTTTTTCTTTTTTTGCTATGGCTATTTCCATTTCTTTTTTTTTATGTAATGAGCCTATCCTCTACCTTCTCTTTTCTGTTTATATTTCAATATAGTGAAATCCATATAAGAATATAAGACTAGATAAATATTAAGAGGACTCTTTCGCCTAGATAAAAATCTATCATGGTCAGCAAAGTTGTTTCTTTATTTGTATTTGCCCTTAAGTTAATAATTTCAATTTCATTAAGAAAAACTAACTAAATAAATAGAAAATTGAAATTGATAGAATTCCTTTTTTCTTCAAGTCCAAAAAATTTCTCTTTTTTTATACTTTTATACATAGCATAGGTCGTCAATTCGGCATTGGATAAAAAAGGGCAGGGTGCCCTTCTAGTAAATAGTTCAAGCCATTTTATCGATATGAGTGTTCTATATCAGATAAATTCTACATTAGCTATTTCCCGTTTAAATTTAAATCATTTCGGTACTAATATAGTTGTAGAAAGAGTACCCCCTTTTGCCTAGACTTCAAGCAGTTTAGCTTTAACCATGTTAATGGTCTCACATTATTGGTTTATAGAGAATCAAAGTAGATTTACCAATGAGTCGCGAAATGCTATGGTTCTTCCATATGATTTCTGAATTGATTCAGAAGTAATTCGTCGAGATCATGCACCTTTTTCTTATTTATCCAAACTAAAAAATATTTTAAAGTGCAGCCGGATAGATCCAATCTATTCTTGAAATAGACAACTCGCACACACTCCCTTTCCAAAAAAAATCAATACACCAACCACTACGGTTAGATTTATTAGATTTGTTGCTAAAATATCGGTATTAAGCCCGAAACTCCCAGCGGATGGCCAGCGAGCTAAAAAAACAAAAGAATGGGTTACATTTTTCATATGCTCTCCTCTTATAAATAGGACGAACAAAGAACAAAGTTTTTCGATCACTTACTTCGCTCGCCCTTTTTTGATCGGTTTTTTTAATGCAATTTTTTTAATGCAATTTTTTTAATGCAAATAGATTCAATCTAGTAATTTCTTTTAGATTAAGTCTTAGGTCTCGTTTGACCCGTGAAGGACCTCTTTTGTTGAAATGCTCCCAAAATTCCTAAAATAAAAAGAAAAAGACTTTCCACTGTCTTAAACTAAGGATGGGAAGGAAGAAGGCGAGCATATCCTCTAAATTGATCATCCTCAAATCAGTCCTTCCTGGGGTGGGGTATTGTCTGTCCCAATAAATAGAAAATTCCGGGAGTAATAAATAGGAGTAAAGTATTGATATAATTGGAATTGCAGAAGTAAATACCAATTTCCTAAAAAAAAAGTATCTAATCTAAAGGACTCATTTTCTTTTTTAGGATTAAACAAAAGGATTCGCAAATAAAAGCGCTAGTGCCACAACTAGTCCATAAATTGTTAAAGCTTCCATAAAAGCTAGACTGAGCAATAAAGTACCTCGTATTTTACCTTCTGCTTCTGGCTGTCTCGCAATACCCTCTACAGCTTGTCCTGCAGCAGTACCTTGACCAACTCCGGGCCCAATAGAAGCAAGCCCTACGGCCAATCCAGCAGCAATAACGGAAGCAGCAGCAATTAGTGGATTCATGGTGAGTTCCTCGTGTCAAAAAAAAGGAAATGGTTAAGGATACAATCAACCAACAAATTCTTACTTCTAAGCTCTATTGGGGAGAAGTAACTAAAAAGTACAAATTGAAATGATAATCGGAATTGTCCGAACTACTTCGAGATCTCATTTTTAGTTTCTAATCATTCGAGGTTTATGTAAATCCATATGATTCTTATTATTCTATTTCTTTTTCTTTCCAACCAACAACTCTTTCATTCCATCCCTCTTTCTTTACTCTTCGATATCCCTGAGTTTCTATTTTTTCCCCTCTAATCCATAATAAAAGACGAAATGGAGGAAGAACCCCTATTGAAATCGACCTAATCCAAATCCAATAGGAATTAAATCAAGATATACAATTGATAACAATATGCTGCATAGAGCTGGATTCGGATTCTAAAATCATTCCTTAAAACGGAAACCCGCACAAAAGATGATTGGACTTATATAGAAAGGATATAGATCTAGTCTGACTCCGCCCCCCTTAATGCATATATACTTTGACAATTCCGTAATACAGTCTATTCTCTCTCCTACAACTCTAGGTTGTATATTCATATGCATTTCGAACTATTTTAGTTTCCAACCAAGCGGATTATTTGGAACCATGCATGAATTGAGCTAAGCTAAAAAAAAGAGTATTTCGAAAACTAGTCAATTCAATGATGACCCTCCATGGATTCACCTATATAGGCTGCGGCTAACGTTGCAAAAATAAGAGCTTGAATACCGCTTGTAAATAATCCAAGAAACATGACCGGTATAGGGACTACTAAGGGGACTAAAGAAACAAGAACAACAACGACTAATTCATCTGCCAATATATTCCCGAAAAGTCGAAAACTAAGCGACAATGGTTTTGTGAAATCTTCTAGGATGTTAATTGGTAAAAGGATTGGAGTTGGTTTAATATATTTCTCGAAATAACTCAATCCTTTTTTGCTAAGACCCGCATAAAAATATGCCGCTGATGTGAGTAAAGCTAAAGCAACAGTAGTATTTATATCATTCGTAGGCGCTGCTAATTCCCCATGGGGTAACTGTATAATTTTCCAAGGTAAAAGAGCACCCGACCAATTCGAAACAAAAATAAAAAGGAACATAGTTCCAATAAAGGGAATCCAGGGACCATATTCTTCTCCAATCTGAGTTTTGCTCAAGTCTCGAATAAACTCAAGCACATATTCGAAGAAATTCTGACCGTCGGTCGGAATGGTTTGTGGATTCCGAACAGCTATGATAACTGAACCTAGCAAGATAGTAATTACGACCCAAGAAGTGATGAGTACTTGGGCATGAATTTGGAAACTTCCTATTTGCCAATAGAAGTGTTGGCCCACTTCTACACCCGATATATCGTATAACCCCTTGAGTGTTTTAATGGAACATGGTATAATATTCATATTGTCCTCTGATAAAAATTGAACTTCAAAAAAGTAATTCTTTTGATTCAACCATCTCTTTCTCAACCCAGCAACTTGAAGTATTAATCTTCTATTTAGGGATACCAAATCACATCAGATCATAATATATATCAATACCCTCCAATATATATCAATATTCCCCTAGGCAAAACAAAAAAGAAAAGTAAGTGATCCTATAAATTTACGCGGTTGTCCAAGAATTAACTATTCTTCTTAATCAACGATTTCTTATATAGAGAGAATGGCCCTCACAAATTGCAAATACTAATTTATTAAGAATCAATCGAATTGAAGTCATAGTGTCATCGTTGGCTGGAATCGATATATTCGCGAGATCCGGGTCACAATTTGTATCGACTAAAGAAATAGTAGGAATCCCCAAAATGGCACATTCCCGAAGAGCTATATACTCTTTTTGCTGATCAAGGACGATCACAATGTCCGGCAACCTCGTCATATATTTGATCCCGCCGAGATATCTTTGCAAGGTCGATAATTTTCTTTTCAAGATTGCCACATCTCTTTTTGGAAGATGGTGGAATTTTCCCATCTTTTCTTCTGCTCTTAAGTCTCTAAATTGAGAAAGTCTAGTTTTCGTAATCGACCAATTCGTTAACATACCACTGAACCACTTTTTATTAACATAATGACAACGAGCCCTTATTGCAGCTGATGCTACTAAATCGGCCGCTCTTTTTTTCGTACCAACAATTAAGAAGCTTTTTCCCTGACTTGCTGCATCAGAAACTAAATCACAAGCTTCTGATAAAAAACGAGCCGTTCTAGCGAGATTTGTAATATGAGTACCTTTACGCTTTGCCGAGATGTAAGGGGCCATTTTTGGATTCCATTTCTTAATACCATGACCAAAATGAACTCCCGCTTCTATCATCTCTTTCAAATTGATGTTCCAATATCTTCTTGTCATTTTTTCCACACTTCCCTTTGATTTTGTCTTTTTTTTTCATCCTACCATTCCATTACGGAATTTTTTTATTTTTGAAGATTAAGAAAGAGCCGAAATAGCTTGAAATAAATAATAATTGTTCTGATGCAACCTTCCACTGAGAATTGGCCATTGATACATGGTATAAACGTAACCTTAATGAATTAACTGACTTCTTTTACTTATTAAAATTGAAAATAAAAATAGAAAATTTGACCTGTTAGTGTTCTAAGGTCAAAAATCTAGTTTAAAGTCAAAAAATCCACTTTATGTATCCTTAAATCGTATAAATGTATCCTTAAATCATATAAATGGGGGTAAACGGGGGTTCTGATGTCTCATAAAAATTGTTTGTTACGTCAGAATCAGAAGAAACTAATTTCGTATGGCGAAACAAAATATCTCTCATTTCCGGTACGAATAGATTTTTTTTTATTTCGAAATAAAGGTTCTTGTCTTGTGGGGAACGATGCACAAATTTTTGGAATCCGGTACCAACGGGTATAATCCCCCCCAGAACTACGTTTTCTTTCAGGCCTTTCAACCAATCAATACGACCTCGTAGGGCGGCTTTTGCTAAAACTCGAGCAGTTTCTTGAAAACTTGCTTCAGATATGAAACTTTGGGTATTCAGGGAAGCCCTTGTTATTCCCAATAAGATTGCTTGGTAATAGATCGATTCATCCAAAGCTCGCCCTACTCGTTCCGCTCGCAATAATCCGATTAATTCCCCAGGTGAAAAAACATTAGACATTCCATCTTCGGAAACCCGTACTTTTGATGTTACTTGGCGTATAATAATCTCTATATGTCTATTATGGATCTGTACCCCTTGGGATCGATAAACCTTTTGGATCTTATTAACCAAAGAGATACGACTTTGGGCTATGGTTAGTTCAGCTCCAATCAAGAATCCCCAGGGGATCCCAAGAATTCTTGGTATACGCTCATTCCAATCCTCAATTCTACTTTCGAGATTCGGTGATAGTGAATCAATTGAACGCGCTTCAAAGATTTGTTCTACTTTTGGAAGACCCTGGGTTATGTCACTAGATCTCGATTTTGCATATATAAACGTAACTAACCTATCTCCTTTGTAAAGGATTTCCCCATAATGACCATGAACAGTTGCTCCTGTAGTAGCCAAATAAGGCTTAGCTGCTCTTATAACAAAGGAATCAATATTAACAATGCAAATTTGACCTGATTTTTTTATATGCGATTTAAATAGACATAAATTTTCGCAAATAAATAGTCCAAGGTGAATTATTGCTGATGTCTCCTCCCAAGAATCATGATGGAGAAAGTGCCAATTCAAATGGAATGGATCCAACATGATGTTACTATCGAAATTGGAAATCCTTTGATTTTCATCTATTAAAGAGTATTTAAGCCCTTGAAGTACTTGGAAGGTTTGTTTCAAATTGCCAAGGAACAAATATTTTTTTAACAAGATCTGATTATGTGTTAGTAAATAGTAAGATGAAGAAAAATTCGATATACTAGGTACAATAGCGGCTAAGGGCCCAAAAATATCTCGAATAGGAATTCTAGGATTCGTTTCTTTTACCGTATTGGGATATTTCGAATTCTTGAATAAACCAATTCGAGAACAGTTGGATGCCAACAAAATCATCAAAGATTGGTATTTTTTATTTCGATTCAACAAGGTGCCAATAGCTTCTTGATGTTGGCTAAGTGATTGAATCTTCGCTTTGGAATAAAAGGAATTGGTATTGGTGCGATCTAACCTATTATTGGGAATTGGTCCTGCACTTCTCCTATCATACCTTCCTCGTGTATACGAAATAGTGGACTTCACTAACTCAATTCTTAGGAAATCACGAATCAGATCATTTGCTCTTACCTCAACAAGGGAAGCACGAGCCTCCTCTTTTTCTTCTTGTTCCCAATTCACTACTAAGCAAGTTCGAACAAATTGACTATTCGTGTGATAAATTCTTTGAGTTAACTTGCTATTTTCATGAGAAATAAAACTGACAAGTCGAAGTTGGAGATTATCCTTTTCTTGCAAGAGATCCGGCGGGAAAAGTGTTGCTAAATTTCTCCCTTCGTCCATTTCATATGCGATTGCAGGTCGAACCGAAACAAAATACTTTTCCTTGCTCTTGAGGATTTTTTTCCGTTGAACATAGACCCAATTTTTCCTTTTTTTTGATTCCTTAGAATCTTTCTTTTCTCTTTCTGGTGGTATCAAACTACCACCTAATATCTTATCCGCTTCTTCAGGAAAATGAATATCTCCAGAAAAAATTTTGAGTTCCGTATGGCTTTTTTTTCTATTCACTCGGACCAATCCACCTAGTCGACTTCTTGTATTTTTTGTGAGTTGTGTATCCACTCCAATGATACTATTATCAAGTACCTTTAGGGATGAGGATCTCGGCAAGATATGAAGTTCTTGAAGAATGAAAAAAAATCGATCTAGTTCTTTTTGGTATTTTAGACTAAATTCTTTTGTTCCTCGATGCTTAATCAAACCCTCCTTTTTTAAGATGGAATCTTCTTCTGGGCTCCCGTATTCGTCCTCTGAGTCTTCTTCTGAGTCTTCCTCTAAAGTCCCATATTCGTCCTCTGAGCCTTCCTCCGGGCTCCCGTATTCGTCTTCTGAGTCTTCCTCTAGAGTTCCATATTCGTTCTCTCGGGTCCTATATTCGTTTTCTGGGCTCCTATATTCGTCCTCTGAGTCTTCCTCTAGAGTCCTATATTCGTCCTCTAGACTCCCATATTCGTCCTCTGAGTCTTCCTCTCGAGTCCTATATTCGTCTTCTAGGGTTTCATAATATTCTTTCTCTCGGGTCCTATATCCGTTCTCTGGGCTCCCATATTCGTTCTCTGAGTCTTCCTCTCGAGTCCTATATTCGTCTTCTAGGGTCCTATATCTAAATTTAACAATTCCTGAACCCTTTTTATCCTTTCTGTATCGTGGATCATCAAAATAAGCAAAAATAGTATTTCTACGTAAAACACCCATAAAGGGTATTTCAATCGAAATCCCAAAACAGGATATTAGTTCTTTCTCTTGTTCTTGATGATATTGTAATGGAATGACGAACCTATTTCTTCGCTTTTTCGCCAATAAATCTGAAGTATCTTGAAGAATAGAAGGATAGACTAAATTCCAATGGCCGTTGGACATGATTCGATCCGGTGTTGAATAATCAAGAATTTCCCTATCTTTTTTATCAAAAGTATCCAATAGTCTATGTCTTACTTGATCATTAGCCATTGAGAGGTCAAAGATATATCTTCCGTCAACAGAAAAAGAATAAGTATTAATTTGATCTTGGTCCTTGTAGAGCGAAAAAGACGCTATACTGGATCTGCACATACTTACTGACAATATCCATAAATGGCTTGTTTTTGGTAATCGACGAAGATTACCATATTGATATTCGGGCGCATGGTAAACATCAGTACTCCAGTGCATTTCCCCATCTGATTCGGAATAAATATACTTTTGTACCTTTTCTTTAAAATGCAAAGTGGACGTTCCGGCACGAGTCTCCGCAATTACTTGTTCGGATTCTACATATTGATCATTTTGCACTAGAATCAAGCTTTTTGAGGGAATATTCACACTATATAGAATATCCTGACTCTGAATAGTTACATGCAAGTCTATATAAGAAAGAAAAGCAGGCTGCCCATGACGGGTGCGGGTGGGGTGAACCAAACCCTCATTGAATTGGATTTTTCCATTCGAAGGGGATCGTACAAGGTCGGCAGTACCTCCTGTGAATACTCCACCAGTATGAAAAGTTCTTAATGTTAGTTGAGTCCCTGGCTCCCCAATTGATTGACCCGCAATAATACCTACGGCTTCCCCTAATTCGACCAGACCGCCATGAGTGGGACTCCGACCATAACATAATTGACAGATCCAAGATGTGCTCCGGCAAGTAAAGGGGGTTCTAATATATATTGGTTGTGCTCGAAATGGTTGTGCTCGAAAGGCAGTTATGAATCGGTTGACTAATCCAATTCCAATATCTTGATTTCGAGCGGCAATGCATCGTGAACTGATATATATATCGTCTGCTAATACACGACCAATTAGTGTTTGGACAAAAAGTTTTTCCGTCATCCCATTTTGAGGACTCATAGAAATACCTCGGATAGTACCACAATCTCTTCTACGCACAATAATATGTTGAACTACTTCAACAAGTCTACGTGTAAGATATCCAGCATCCGCTGTTCGTACAGCAGTATCTACAACCCCTTTGCGGGCTCCGTAGCAGGAAATTATATATTCTGTCAAAGAAAGCCCCTCGCGTAAATTGCTTTGAATAGGTAAATCAATCATTTGTCCTTGAGGATCCGCCATTAATCCTCTCATACCTACTAATTGGTGTACTTGAGATGCATTTCCTCTGGCTCCTGAAAAAGACATTAGATAGACTGGATTAGAGGGATCCGTTATCCGAAAATTCGAATTCATTTCTTGTTTCAAATATTCACTTGTAGCATACCATATCTCAACGGATTGGCGTAATTTTTCTACCGCGTGTACAGCCCCATAATAATAGTGTTTCTCCAAAAGAAAACTCTGTTGTTCTGCGTCTTGGACTAACCATCCCTTAGAGGGTATTGTTAAAAGATCCTCGATTCCTAATGAAATCGATGTAGTAGTGGCTTGATAAAAGCCCAGAGTCTTTATTTGATCCAGTATATGGGATGTATATCCCATTCCGAAATGATCTATTAATCTGCTAATAAGTCGTTTCATAGCAGTTCCGTCTATCTCTTTATTATGAAAGACCAGATTGGCCCGTTCCGCCATACATAAGTACCTCCTTTTTCGGCTGAGTAGGATTCGACAATTGCTGAGTAGGATTCGACAATGGGCCTGAGTCAGTAATTCCAAATTTAATTAACTTCCTTTCCTTAATCCCAATCGGGATTCGCGCGGCAAAAACGATGATACTAGCGAAATCGGAATGCCCCCCGAAAGGGGCATCGCCGAATCTAACTTCCTTGTTTAGATAGTGTATGAATAAGCCTGACTAAATCCTTGTATGGCTTCTTCTATTTCTCTATAAAAAGAAATATGACCAAGAGTACTTCGAATGTATATAGAACAGATTTCTTTTTTTCTATTTCCCACTATTAGATAGTGGGCATAAATCTCATGATAAGTCCCCAAAGATTCATATTGAACTTCAATCGGAACTTCTCTTGACCCAATGATGCGTTGATCTAGTTTCCATCGGAGCCACAAGGGACTGTCTAAACTGATTCGTTTCTGTCTATAAGCTCCCAGTGCGTCATAGGAACTAGAAAAAGGGGGTTCTTTATCTTTCGTATATTTATAATTATTATTGTGATTTACTTTTTGATTTGAATTGTTTCCGCAACTATTATATCTATTTGCACAAATACCCCGACGGTTTCCAATTGTTAATACATAAAGTCCGATAAGCATGTCTTGAGTCGGTACGCAAATAGGATCTCCAATAGCAGGAGATAGGAGATTCATATGAGAAAACATAAGTAAACGAGCTTCCGCCTGAGCTTCCAAGGATAAAGGTAGATGAACAGCCATTTGATCCCCATCAAAGTCCGCATTGAAACCCTTACACACTAATGGGTGTAAACAAATAGTACGCCCCTCTACTAAAGTGGGTTGAAAGGCCTGTATGCCTAATCTATGCAGGGTAGGTGCTCTATTCAACAGTACAGGATGTCCCCGCATAACTTCTTGAAGTATTTCCCATACAACAGATTCTTTTTCCCAAATTTTCCTTTTAGCAATCCTGACATTAGAAGTAGCGCGTTTCGTTATTAAATCACGAATTACAAATAGCTGAAAAAGCTTTATTGCTATCTCTATAGGTAATCCACATTGATGTAATGAAAGCGAAGGGCCCACAACAATGACGGAACGCCCCGAGTAATCGACCCGTTTCCCAAGCAGAGTCTCGCGAAACCTTCCCTCTTTACCTTCAATTACATCTGAAAGTGATTTGTATACTTTATTGTGACCATCCCTCGTTGGTTGCCCGCGGGACCCGCTATCAAGAAGTGTATCCACAGCTTCTTGTACCAATTTTTCCTGGCACATTACTAAATCTGCTGGCGCTAACTCACTTCTTTTTAATAGATAGGCAAGGTTGTTGTTCCGACGGATAACTCTCTTATAAAGTTCATTAATATCCGAAGTCACTACTTTATCCCCAGACCTATAAACAATGGGTCTCAATTCGGGAGGAAGAACTGGTAATAAGCACAAAACCATCCATTCTGGTTCTACATTTGTTTGAATAAAATGTTTCGCCAATTGCATGCGTCTAATCAAAAAAATTTTTCTTATTCGTCTTTTTCTATCTTCCCATTCATCTCCACTATACCCCTCGTCTTCTAATTCTTTCCATTCGACCAAGGAATTCTCCATAATAATTCGCAAATCCAAATCTGCTAATTGTTCTCTAATAGCACCCGCTCCTGTCGCAATTTCCCTATTTCGAAATGTTGCAAAGCCCGGGGTAGAAAAAAAGGGAGAAATGCTGTGGTTACAGGACGCAATTTCATCTTCGAATAAACCTCGTAATCGTAAGAAAGTGGGTTTTTTAGCGCTGGGCCTAGCAAAAGAGAAATCACCGTATACTAGGCTCTCCAATTTCTTAAGAGGTTTATCTAAAAGGTTCGCGATATAACTAGGAAGACCTTTCAAATACCACACATGAGTCACGGGACATGCGAGTTTGATGTATCCCATTTGATATCTTCGTATCCGAGAATCAACAAATTCTACCCCGCATTTTTGGCAAAATCTTTCGTCTTCCTTTTCAGCTGCGCTCGCTCGAGAATTTCCACAAGCACAAATTCCGCTTTTTATGGGTCCAAAGATTCTTTCGCAAAACAATCCATCCTTTTCTGGTTTATCGGTTTTATAATGAAAAGTAGAGGGCCTTGTTACTTCGCCAACGACTTCCCCATTAGGTAGGCTTTTGTTAGCCCAAGCCTTTATTTGTTGAGGGGAAACGAGTTCAATTTGAAGTTGTTGATGTTTATATTGGTCAATCATAAAATAGAAATAAGAAAAGAATTTATATTTATTCCGATCAAACTTCCTCTCTATTAACCTGGAAGTTCTTCTCAGATACAAGGAAATGATTCAGTTCTAGAGCCAAAGATCGTAGTTCTCGAACGAGTACTCGAAAAGATTCTGGAGGATCCTCGTGATTAGGTACCCTTTTTCCCCAGATCGTAGCATTAAGTATTTCTTGGCGAGCTATAAGATGATCAGATTTATAAGTAAGTATCTCTTGTAAAATATGAGCAACACCAAATCCTTCTAAAGCCCAAACTTCCATTTCTCCTACTCGTTGTCCCCCTTGCTTAGCTCTTCCTCTAACGGGCTGTTGTGTAACAAGTGAATAGGGTCCAGTAGAACGTCCATGGATTTTCTCATCAACTTGATGAATTAATTTTAAGATATAGGACTTCCCTATTAGAACGGGTTGTTCGAAGGGGTCCCCTGTTCTTCCATCAAATATTCTGCTTTTTCCCGGGTACTCGGGTTCAAATACCCATGGATTTTTTGTTTGTTTACTGGCTTCATATAATTCTGAAAACACAAGTTTTCTTGAAGCCTCTTGCTCATATCTCTCATCAAAGGGTGCTATTCTATAATGTTTCTTTAGCAGATCCCCTGCTAATCCGAGCGAGCTTTCAAATATTTGTCCCACATTCATTCGTGAGGGTACTCCTAAGGGATTGAAGACCATATCAACGGGTGTTCCATCTTGCAAATAGGGCATATCTTGCCTAGGCAAGATTTTGGAAATGATCCCTTTATTCCCGTGTCTTCCGGCTACTTTATCCCCAACTTTGATTTCACGTTTCTGTAAAATATATACACGAACCATTATGTCTAGGGGGTCCCTCTGGATCCACTTCACATCGATAACGCGCCCCCTTCCACCTATGGGTAGTTTGAGAGAAGTTTCTTTTGAAGTGGATACCTCAAGACCAAATATGGCTCGTAATAATCCAGCTTCCGCGATATACGACGATTCGCTCGCTATCTGAGGCGTTAATTTACCTACTAAAATATCGCCTGTTTCTACCCAGGATCCCAACCTAACAACTCCATTTCTGTCCAAATTGCGGAGTAAATGTTCTTCTAGATGTGGTATTTCTTTAGTGATTTTTTCACCGGAGCCTTGGCTTGTCGTATCTGTCTGAATTTCATATTTTCGGATGTGAAAAGAAGTATAAATATCCTCATATACCAAACGTTCACTAATTAGTACTGCGTCTTCAAAATTGTAACCTTCCCATGGCATATAAGCTACTAATATGTTTTTTCCTAAAGCAAGTTCCCCACCAACTGTAGCAGCTCCCTCTGCTAAAATTTGTCCTTTTTTAATAGATTTACCCCGCGGAACCCGAGGTTTTTGGTGCATACAAGTATTTTTGTTAGAGCGCCGGTGGGTAACTAAAGGAATACTTATAGTCTTCCCACTACTTGATAAAAGGATCTTGTGACTATCAGTAGAAATGATCTTTCCTTCGCGTTCGGCTATAATGGAAACCCTCGAATCTAGAGCTGTTTGGCGTTCCAATCCAGTTCCAACAATGCATTTCTCGGACCGAGAAGGCGGAACTGCTTGGCGCTGCATATTAGAACTCATTAAAGCCCGATTCGCATCATTATGCTCAATAAAAGGAATGAGAGAACCTCCAATAGAAAAATATTGGAAAGGAAAAACACTTCTAACATGAATTTGTTCCCATGCAATAGTCAGGAATTCTTGACGGTATCTAGCTGGAACAACCTGTTCCTCCTGAATACCCCGATTCAAAGACAAAGAACTTCCTGCTGCTATCATATAATATTCATCTCTATTTGGTGATAAATAAACCACCTGTCTCCCTTTTTTTTCTTTTGCTTTCTCAGAGATTTCATAAAACGGACTCTCTATGGATCCCCACCAGTGATCAATTCTCGCATGAATAGCTAAGGATCCAGTAAGTCCAACATTGATTCCTTCGGACGTGTCAATTGGACAAATACGCCCATAGTGACTCGGATGAATATCTCGGCTCCGAAAACTTGCAGTTCTCCCCGTCAATCCTCCAGGACCCAAACAACTCACTTTTCGCCCATGAACAGTTTGTGTCAATGGATTGGTTTGATCAAAAACTTGAGATAAGGGGTATGTACCAAAAAAAGTCTCATAAGTGGTTATTAATAAAATAGAAGTTGAAGTTGGAGTTACCAAAGTTTGTGGAGTCGATTTCGATTGACGTATGAATACTCTACGGATAGTTTTTTGAACCGCATGTTGTAAACGACCAAGAGCCAATCCGAATTGATCTTGTAACAGATCCGCAACCGAACGAATACGTTTATTTTTCAAGTGATTCATATCGTCATCATCAAGTATACCCGTTCCAAATTTCATTCCAATCAAATGATCCGTAGCGGCCAATACATCTCGTGGTAACAAGAATGTATTGTTCTGAGGTATATCAAGATTCAGTCTCCGATTCATATTTCGTCGACCAATCCTTCCTAATTCACATTTTTGTTGAAAAAATTTCTTTTGTAATTCCTCACATAAGGACTCCGAAAATACCAGACCCCCACCTATACAAGCAAATTGTTGATAAAACTCCAAAATAGCCTTTTCTTTTGATTCAATCCTTTTCTTCTCCTTAGCGTTTGGGAAAGACAAGAAAATTTCAGGGTAGGAAACATTATCTAGAATTTCTCTTAGATTCGAACCCATAGCTGATGATAGAACTAGAATAGATATCTTTTGTTTTCTACTCACGCGAGCCCATATCCTTTCTTTTTTATCAATTGCTAATTCCGATCTTCCCCCCCAATCTGATATTATAGTCCCGGTGTAGATAGAAATTCCCTTATGGTCTAATTCGGAGCGGTAATAAATACCAGGACTTAGCAATATTTGATTGATCACAATTCGGTATATTCCATTTATTATAAAGGTTCCTAAGGAATTCATTATAGGAATGTTTCCAATAGAAATGGTTTGCTTTTGCACATCGAAACCAAAAATTAATCTCGCGGATACATATAATTCCGAAGAATAGGTGAGTGATTCATACACAGCATCCCTTTCTTTTATCGAGGGTTCTAGCAATTGATATCCTTTCACAAATAATTGAAATGCAATTTCGTGATCTGGATCTTTAATTGTTGGAAACTTCTCAAGTTCTTCTGCCAAGCCTTGATTAATGAACCTTAAAAATCCCTCGAATTGGATCTGACTAAATCCGGGTATTATGGACATTCCCTCATTTCCATTCCGGAGCATCTTAATCTTAAGTTTCCTGTTTATTGAAGAAAAATTCCATTATCAGCTAACTCCTCATCAATCCCTGTGGATCGATCTAGCAATCATGGAATCTATATTCTGTTTACTGAATCACATGAAATTCTAAGGAACTCCACATACGTATTTCATATATGTATCTCATACATATGAATAGAGACAATTTCGAGGAAAGTTCGAATTTGCCAGGGGTACAAATCGAATGAAAATGAATTGATAAAACATTCCTAGAAAAAGAAAAAAAATTCTATCACTTAATGATATTCTAATCAGATGGGAAAAGCCATAATATAATAATTTATAAGCACTAGAAAGTTTGACTTTAGTTCGATTTAGAATAGCACGCTTAGTTTAATTTAAAAAAAGAATTTGAGGGTTCTTTTTTGTTTCCTAGTAGTAGAATTGCTAAAAAATATAGGATTTCATTGTAAAATCCTAAAATAAAGTAAGTCCTTTTTTAAGTACATGCCAATCTAGTTATCCACCTCTCCACATACCCCCGCTTTTATCGTAATTTCACTTGGGTGGGCCAAGATGGTCAGGTCATACTCTATATCAGATATCAGATCAGAGGAAATTTCCTTTTTTTATTCAAGATATTTAATGCAATGAAAAATTAAAGCACGATTCCCTATAGAAATATGTACATAAAGGGGACCCGTGGATAATAATGCTGTTATGGATAATAATGCTGTTCGGACCTGGAGTTTACCTATACACAGATTAGACATAAATCCATTCTATTTTATTATGCCATTAAAAGGAAGAGGGGGAGAGAATACCGATTTAAGAGTCGTTCACTGCTGCAATTCAAAAAAAAGAGAATTCTAATTAATGGTTCCAATTTGTTCTGAATTTTGCAGCCTGTTACTGGAAATCCGCTTTTTCCCCTTTTTCTTTTTCATCTCAATAGAAAGAAAAGGGAAGTTTTCTAGTATTAGTAATGTGTGTTTTAAGATAGAATCCATCGAGGAGAATAATTGAAACTGGATCCAAAAAACCAGGAATAGATTTTTTGAAAAATATTGGAAAAAAGTAAGTGGAATTAGATTCAAGATAAAAGAAAGGGGGTTTTAGTAAGAAAACTTGGATGAATACTTGCTCTTTTCTCGATTTTAGATCGGATTTTTTGGCGGCATGGCCAAGCGGTAAGGCAGGGGACTGCAAATCCTTTATCCCCAGTTCAAATCTGGGTGCCGCCTGATCAATAAAATACTTAGGCTTATAGTACTTGATACTGATCGAACTCGACAAATCCGTACCCCGCATAAGTTGGGGCAAGAGAGTAACTAGGCCTGGGGATACTGGATTTTGAGAATCCCTAGTTCTATCCTCAAACTAGGGTTTGTTTTGTCGGTAGTGGTTCAAATGGCTACCAATAGGGATGAGGTAGCGTTTACTTATTCTTTTGTTAATTTGAATTGATTCTTAATTGATTCGATTCGATAATTTAAAACTATGAGGCTAAGATGTCAGAAATCTTGATATCCAAAGAGCTCCTAAAGGGCATTCTTTTTTTTCAATCTAAGATTGAAGAAGAGGCTCCACGGAGGAATATCAAGATTTCCTAATTATCATACATTTTATTTATCGCACATCTTATGTTATGCTACCTACATACACTAAAGTAAGGGCTACCGATTCTGTCGAGAATCAGATTGAATAGGCTGATCAAAAATCAATTTCGGAGTTGTGGATAAAGTATCCTCGTTCTTTCATAGAGTGATAGAAAGCGGGGCTCTGGGGTTTAGGTTAAAAATACACATAGGCAAGGTAGGTATCCAATAAATATTTATCTATCCTAATTTTATGGTATATTCTGACGTTCTTTGCTTATAAAAAAAGGGTAACAAAAGGAAGAAAAAATCTTCCTATTCTCGCGTCTTCTATTCAGGACATCATCTCCGCACTCTTTTTTAAGGAAAAGGGTTATGTATTTATACTTAATGCTCTCCAATTCTATCAGAAATCCTATAAGAATTTGTTAGGAGTAAATTCCTTGAACTTATTCATCCATAGCCTTAAGGCAGAATCCCTTTTTGACTCTGTACCCTTGATTCCACTATGATTATTGATCAATAGTAGAATAATTCCTTCATAGAAATAGGAGACATAATTTACATGGATATAGTAAGTCTCGCTTGGGCTGCTTTAATGGTAGTCTTTACATTTTCTCTTTCACTAGTAGTATGGGGGAGAAGTGGACTCTAGGGATACTACTAATCGATTGAGTAGTCGAATTGTTGTATCAACTCTTTTCTTTAATTGATCTTTTGCATTAATCATTTTACCAAACTTTATTCTTTACTTTCTTTAGTTTTGTTTCACTCCTGTAAGAAACTCTTGTAAGAAAGAGTCGTTCTATTCTACTATCTATTCTACTATCTATTCTACTATTCTACTATATAGAATAGAAATAGAAAGATAGAATAGAAATGGAAAGAATAGAAATAGAAAGAGCGATTACAGCAATTTATAATTTTTACTATAAGTGACGAATGGTTAAAAAAGTTCTATACATAAGAAAATTAGACTTTCTTCCACGGAGCTATTCACAACATATCGCACGCTTTCCGTTTGTTTTATACTCTTTTTTTATTCTTAGAAAAAATTTTCCCTTTTTCTTTTTTGAAGCATCTCGCCACATGTTTAAGCATGAAAAATTCGCTGGTTTTTACTTTTTTTCTTTTACTACAGTCTATTCTCATATTATTTTTCTCTCCCTCCATGGATTCTTTCGTGAAGAATTGTCTTCGATTTTTTTATTTTGACTTGATTGAAATTAAGTAAATGCAGTGAAAAAAGAAATTGAATTAGACTACTATTTCAATCTACTAATCTATTCTATGTAGATTCAAGATAATATAATAGAAAGACTCTAAAGTGTGGTAGAAAGAACTACATATAGTTTAGTTCTTTCTACCACACTTTATGATTCCAACCAGATCCTTTCATTTAAGACTTGGATTTTTATTTTATTTAATCCCTTTTTCATTTCTTCAAGGATTAATTGGAATTCCAATTAATCATTTTGGCTGACTGTTTTTACATAAATAATAAGTAAAAAAGCAGTAGGAACTAGAATGAACAGTGCAGTAGCAATAAATGCGAGAATATTGACTTCCATAACCTCTTTTTTTTCGCAATAACTCGGGATGTAATCCCATGGAGAGGAAAAGGGAGTATCTTATAAATTCAAGGGGAGGACTTGCATTCTGATAATACTGAATCAATTCAATATTATTAATATCGGATCTATCAAATCAATTCATGGTTGAGAGTGGAATAGTATAACATAGGAGGATCCTTTATCCATACTAAGACCAAAATGAGTCTTTTGATTGAATTAGGAATCCTCTTTCTTAAATTTTAAATATTCGATTTTTTTTATTTAAGCTCTCTTTTCTCCATCTCACTTCTACTTCTACTGCTTATTTGGATGTCTATGTGACCCATAGAAAGTCGGTCATATAATACATAAATAATTGTATTTATAATTATAAGAAAAAAGGCGTTTGCTTTGCTTGGTTTTTCTTTTATTTTATTAGGTTACTATGAATATCCACTTTTGGAGTCTAAAGATGAGAGCGGATCCATGAAAAAGGAGTCCACAAATAGAATGAGAATGAGATAAATTCTTTCCAATTAGTTATTGAACATACACAAACAAAGTTTGAACTACAAAATAGAGGGGATCTGGGTTAATCCAAAAAGTACTAATTATATTAAATTCACTGTCTAAGAATAAACGAATATGGTTTATGTAGGGATTCCGGTAAAATACGGGTACTCTATTCCATAAGAGTCGAATAGGAGGTTAAGATAAGGATAGTATCATCATAAGGATAGAGTAATATCCTAACTTATACTAATCCACGTATGATATGTATGTCTTTCTTTATCAACCGGGAGTAGCGAAAAAAAATTCCTACCCCCTTTTTTTGGGAAATTTTTCATGGAAAAAGGAAAGATCAATTTCTCCATTCATTGAACCCTAGTTCGGGACTGACGGGGCTCGAACCCGCAGCTTCCGCCTTGACAGGGCGGTGCTCTGACCAATTGAACTACAATCCCCGCGGGGTGTATGGCATACATACCTATATCTATTTTTAAGTGGAACCATAAGAAGATTCGATTCGTTTATCGTACTCTAAGAAATAGATGAATCATATACTACATACCCACATACAATATGTGGGTATAGTGAGAGTGACATAACTAGTATGTCGCGATTTTTTATCGCAAAAAATGGATGATAATCCACTTTTCAATAAGAAAAACCCTTTTGTTTGTAAAAAGGGAATGAGACAGATATGGATTAGAAAGAAATTTCCCCCTTTCTCTTTATCCTTTATTTCTATGGATCAGACATTTTTTTTCTTCCATAAAAAAAATGGATTTAGTTCATATTCACGAAGCCCTAGATTTTTGGGCCGAGCTGGATTTGAACCAGCGTAGACATATCGTCAACGAATTTACAGTCCGTCCCCATTAACCGCTCGGGCATCGACCCAGGAAGAATTTATTCTAGGGTTTTTGATAATCTACGATTAACCTCCTTTCATAATACTCCCTACCCCCAGGGGAAGTCGAATCCCCGCTGCCTCCTTGAAAGAGAGATGTCCTGAACCACTAGACGATAGGGGCATCACTAGACGATAGGGCCATATACAACCGCTCGTCATTATACTATAATGATAGTATGAGCAATTTTTTGGAATTGTCAATATACTCGAAGAGTATAACTAGATCCAAAGGAAAGAGTCTTTCCTACTTTTCTGTTATGCTTTCATAGGATTTTTTTTTAGTTGATGGTTAGGTTAACTCACGGATTATCCCCTACTTTTTAGGGAAATTCATTTAAAGGGTATAGAATAAGAATAGATTAATAAAAGGGATTCTAGATTAGTTCAGTAGAGGTGGTGATTTGATTGATCTAACAGGAAAAAGAGTCCAATTTGATTTCTTTTTTGCAATTTACACTCCGTGCTTTGTTTAGTGTTCAGACTAAAAATGCATGCACCCTGCACTAAGTCATAGTCATAAAATTCAAGAAAAAATAGAGAAATTTTGAAAAACAAAGAAAAAGGGTGAATAAATAATAAATTTAGTGGAAAAGTACTTTATCGGATTCGAACCGATGACTTACGTCTTAGCATGGCATTACTCCACTACCAAATTAAAAAGCCCTTTATCGGATTTGAACCGATGGCTTATGCCTTACCATGGCATTACTCTACCACTGAGTTAAAAGGGCTTTTTACTCAATTCAAAAATTAGCCACTTCGATTTCCCATTATGGGTCTACTGCATAATATACATCATATATGTATATATAGAGGTATATGTATGTATATATCGAGATATAGATTCATGGTGAGGTTCAAAATCTTGAGAAAATCAAGAAAAATATGAAAATATTTCATATTCTCTCTTATCACTTGCACGAAGTAGAGGTTTTTTTATCTTTAGGCTATTGACTTTTCACGTGCTCAGAACGTTCTGCAGAATTAGTTACTTTTTTCTTCTATTGGCTGATCTTATGATAAAAACTTTTTCCATTTATGTTTTATTTCCTCTAATTCTAATTGAATTGGGTAGGGTATAAAGGAATTAGTGCTCTTCATATACTCATATATATAGGATTGGGTATTGATTTTCAGTGATATACTTCTTGTCTGTTTTGGTGAGAGATTGAAGCTATTTTTAACAGGTACCCCTTGGAAAGGGAGTACTTTAATATTATCAAAGGATTCTGGTTGGTGCATTTTGAACAAACTATGTTAGAGTTTTAGCAACAATTTGCTTGTAAAAAGTGGGCAGTAGAATTTATACTCTGCAGTATAAATTCTACTACCTGCCCAACAAAAAAAATAAACCATACCCTACATACCTAATCCCTCCCAGCTATGGGTTTTCTCTTTCCGAAGACTAGGAAAAAAGGAGAGTTCTGTAACCCTAAGGGTTCGATGGTATATGGATATGGAAAATATAAGATTCCCGATCCTAACAGGAGTAGGAATAGTCAAACTATTCCTTACAGCAATCTGGCACATTTACGTCCTCGCAAAGCAAATAATGATCGTTGTAGTCGTAACCATAGAATACGACCCTAATCGAAATGCATACATTTGGTTCATACGCTATGGGGAAGGTAAGAAGAGATGTATTTTACAGACCAGAGAGGCTATCTAAACCTTAAGGTAAAGGCCCACGATCGAAGTACCAACCGCTCACTGTCATGAATCTTCTCTATTTGATTCAATAAAAGGGAGTTAGCCTCCTTCTCAAATGGATACCCTTGACAAAGGGTAGCGTTGGTATCATAATCTACATGTAGCGGGTATAGTTTAGTGGTAAAAGTGTGATTCGTTCTATTAATAACTGAATTTGAAATGATATACTTAAAAAGGCGTTCTTAAGTTTTTTATATTCCGATGAAAACTTTAATTCTTATAAAGGATTTAATCCTTTTCCTCTCAATAGCATATTGAGGAAAAATATACATTTTCGCGATTTGTATCCAAAGACTAATTGAAATTGCATCCAAAATACAAATTGGATTATTGGATTATGAGTACAGAGTCGCGAAGCATAATTTTGCATTGGATTAAGTATTCCATATTTTGAAATAAAATATGAGTAAAGGATCTATGGATGAAGATACAAAAAAGTTTATTTCCAATCGTAACTAAACCTTCTTTTGTTAAAAAAGGAAATGGAAGCCAAATAGCTAAAAAACGGTAGTTTTGGTTTACTAGAACCATCAGCATATTGTTTCAGCTCGGTGGAACCTAATTCTTTTCCTCAGGATCTCTTGAATGAAATTAGGGAACGAAGTAAGTAGATTAGATAGATTTAGTAGAATTTCTATTTCCTATTCTATAGGGATCATCTAGAAAGCGGAGAGCTTTGGTTCCATTCAGATAGAAAAGCTGACATAGATGTTAAGTGGTGAGAATATCCATAAAGGAGCCGAATGAAATAAAAATCTCATGTTCGGTTTTGAATTAGAGACGTTAAAAAGAATCAACCAACGTCGACTATAACCCCTAGCCTTCCAAGCTAACGATGCGGGTTCGATTCCCGCTACCCGCTCCTTTCTGTAGAAAAAGACTCTTCTATTTGTCTAGAGATGGTAGAGGCCTGTCATGGTAGAGGTCTGTATTCAACCTTTTTCGTCCACCAGTTTCCGGCCCTCCAGAGCGGAGTAGAGCAGTTTGGTAGCTCACGAGGCTCATAACCTTGAGGTCACGGGTTCGATTCCCGTCTCCGCACTTAGCAGTCTGTATAAAAGGACTATTCTATTTGTATAGATATGGTAGAGTAGAGGGCTGTGGACGGTATCCAACCCTTTTTTATTCATTAGTTCCCGGCCCTAGAGGGCCGAATTTAGCAGTTTGCGAAGTCACTTGCCCCTACAAGAAGAACTCTCAAAGCTCTTTCCTACCCTGTAGAAAAGAAAAAAGAAATGAAAGAAAAGAAAGGCACAGTCTGCCTCTCTTCCCTTTAAAAGCAGTTTGCCGGTTGTTCTTCTCGGTGAATCCCCAATTTAGGGAGCCCTCTTGGCGGGTTCGATTTCTGCCTCTGGAGCACCCTTTTTTTGAGTGGGGTGCAAAGGAAGGGTAAGATAGTAAGGGATACGGTACTAGACTAACACCTAATTAATTTAGTATAATAATTAATTTTATATAATTAGTTAGGTAGTCAACTAGAATAAATTTTTTCTCGTAGTAGTAGTAATTTAACTAAATTAAGCTGGCGAGCGGCGGGAATCGAACCCGTATCTTCTCCTTGGCAAGGAGATGTTTTACCATTGAACTACGCTCGCTACGGG